GAAAATCCAATTTCATTTTTCAATGGGATTAGATGATCTAGCTCTTAATATTATTAGTTTACTTAACTGACAGATTCCACAACAAATGTCTTGATTCGGAATTAGAGACTCATGTCCCGTCTGATGAATCGATTTTCTTTTACACTTCTGTATCTCACTCTATTTTGTTTTTTAGTATTATCTAAAATAACCGATGAATTATGAATTTTCCATAACTTAGGTAAGTGCTTTACCAACATATGTAGTGTAGTAAAAAAATAAATGGAATTTAACCCCTTCATGCTTACTATAACTAGTTATTTCGGTTTTCTACTGGCTGCTTTAACTATAACCCCAGCTCTATTTATTGGCTTGAACAAGATACGTCTTATTTGAAATGAATTGAATGAATAAGTCAGAAAAGAAGAATCCTTCTTTTGGATTCCAGGTATTCTAGACTCTTTTCCACACTAATTACCAATTCTTTTCTTGGTCATTGAGATTCGTGCATAATTTAGACTATTATTTAGAGAGAGATCGTACCTCTTTTTTTTTATCCCCTCGAACAAATCGAAATGATTGAAGTTTTTTTATTTGGAATCGTCTTAGGCCTAATTCCTATTACTTTAGCGGGATTATTCGTGACTGCGTATTTGCAATACAGGCGTGGGGATCAGTTGGATCTTTGATTGAGTAATATTTCTTTTTTGATTGACCTCCTCTCTGGTCTGGAGGAGGTCAAATTGGAGTTGCAATTCGACTTTGTTTTTTTTAAGTTATTTTACTCTGTTTCGACATAAGATATATGGAATCACGCTCTGTAGGATTTGAACCTACGACATCGGGTTTTGGAGACCCGCGTTCTACCAAACTGAACTAAGAGCGCTTTCAAAACAAAAAGAAAATCCTTTTCTACTCCTAAAGTGTCTCACGTCCGTATAAGTATCCACAAATTCAAGTTATACCCACTTTAATCAATCTCCCCGCTACTGCCCATAAAGAAGAGACAATTAATAGGTAGGGATGACAGGATTTGAACCTGTGACATTTTGTACCCAAAACAAACGCGCTACCAAGCTGCGCTACATCCCTTTTCCAAATTGTTGTACAATGCCATTGTACACAATTCCTTTCTTGTTTTCCACATCGTAATTTTCTTGTATTTCTCTATTTATATGGAACTTTCTTGTCATTTCTTGTTTTTAGTCTCATATAATCAAGGAAGGGTACACATCTAAAATCCAGTCGAATTTCACCTATAAAAGAAGGATTTCTATTCCTTAGTAATGTATAAGAAGAAGGGGTCATCTTTTTTAGGGATAGGAAAATCTCCTCTATATGGTTCATTCTATATATTCTATATATATATAGAATATTGATTTTGTTTTTTTAATTAGGAATTTCGCCTAACCAAAAGAAATACAAACGATCTTGGGCAAGAGTATCTGATCATATATGTATTCCAATACGGAAGGAGGATTTTCAATGCGGGATATAAAAACATATCTCTCTGTAGCACCCGTGCTAAGTACTCTATGGTTTGGGGCTTTAGCAGGTTTATTGATAGAAATCAATCGTTTATTCCCAGATGCTTTGTCATTCCCTTTTTTTTCATTCTAATTATTCCTATGCGAGAGATAGAATTCTTCGTGACATGACGAAAATTTTCCCTTTTTGAATTCTTTTTTAGTATATGAAGCAAAAAGAAAGAAAAGATGGATAAGGATTGTATTCTTTAATTATTTCTCTATGTTTTATTACTTAATTTACGAATTTCAAAAATTTTTGATTCTATTGGATTGGATTCGTTAGAGAATTCGAAGAAGAAGAACAAAATCTTTAGAAATCGAATTTTTAGTTAAGAACTTCTATAGATTTTATTCTTCTTCTTTGTATCCAAAATAGAAGAATAAAAGAATAGGTATAAGAATTAAGTTAAGTCGATCCAAAAAGGAAAGGAGGTTCATGGCCAAGGGCAAAGATGTTAGAATCCGAGTTATTTTGGAATGTATTAGTTGTGTTCGAAAGGGTACCAATAAGGAATCGACGGGGATTTCTAGATATAGTACTCAAAAGAATCGTCACAATACACCCCGACAATTAGAATTAAGAAAATTTTGTCGTTATTGTCGCAAGCATACGACTCATAATGAAATAAAGAAATAGGAGTATATAGGAGTATCGCGTGTTCGTTTTTTCCAAAGAACAGAAAGAGTAAGAACTTCTTATTAAATATATAGAACATAGATAGAATACAAAATAAAAATCAACTCATATGATTTTAGGTAGATATTATTTCATATGTATAGAGGTTTTTTTTTATATTTTTTATATATAGTATATGAATCAAATAATATATGGACCAAAGAAAGACTACTTCTTCTGGATCCAAAATTAATAAAATAAAGAAATCCATTTTTTTTTTTCAAATTTTTAAATAACGAATAAATCATGTATATATCTAAACAACCTTTTCATAAATCTAAGCAACCCTTTCGTAAATCCAAACAAACTTTTCATAAATCAAAGCAAACTTTTCGTAAATTCAAACAACCTTTTCGTAAATCCAAACAACCTTTTCGTAGGCGTTCTCGAATAGGCCCGGGGGATCGAATTGATTATAGAAACATGAGTTTAATTAATCGATTTATTAGTGAACAAGGAAAAATATTATCCAGACGAATAAATAGATTAACCTTGAAACAACAACGATTAATTACTCTTGCTATAAAACAGGCTCGTATTTTATCTTTCTTACCATTTCGTAACTATGAGAATGAGAAGCAATTTCAAGCCCAGTCAATTTCAATAATTACTGGTCCTAGACACAGAAAAAATAGACATATTCCTCAATTAACACAAAAGTTCAATTCCAACCGAAACTTAAGAAACTCCAACCAGAATTTAAGAAACAACAATCGAAACTTAAGTTCCGATTGTTGATGTTTTATTCGAAAGGGTCAGACTCATATATAAAGAAAGTAATCCAGTTTTGATTCTTGGGTTTGTTATAAGAAAGAAACATGGGAAAAAAGAAATAGTTTTTTTATTTATTGCAACATGCTCGTTGATTCCTACCACTTAATCTTAATTTATTGTATCTTCCCGGAGTTCCCTCTCCGGGAATTCGGGTTTAATTATTCCTGTATATTACTTTTTTATCCTTTAATTGATGGTCTTTATTTTATTGGAAATCGTGTAAAGATTATTTGGATTTGATACAGCTACTTGTGCAAGCATTTTACGATTAAGAATTAATTCCTTCTTGTACAGATTATGTATTAATTTACTATAACTATCGAATACGTTATATACCCGTGTTGCTGCGTTTATCCGAGTGATCCACAAACGACGAAAATCCCTCTTTTGCCTGCCTCTATCTCGATGAGAAGAAACAAAAGCTCTTCTTACTTGTTGAGTAATCATTCGATTAAGTCTTAAATGAGCCCCTCTAAAGTTTGAGGCAAATGAACGCATTTTTGTTCGTCGTCTCCGAGCTATATATCCTCGCGGAACTCTGGTCATTGAATCAAATTAACCTTAATGAATAACTAATGATTTCTCTTCTTTTAATCCTCTTTTTTCCCATTAATAACAAAACGGATTATTCCGATATATAAAATATGAATTCCAATGGCTTTTGCTACTATAACCTTCCCAACCACGATTTTTTATTCTATTTTCTTCAGTTATTTCGCATAGAAATAAGAAATTCTAACGATACTAAAAAAACGGTGGGTTCCATCGTTTCTATGGTTCCCTTTTAAACGGTGAGGTCCTCTCTATACACCGGAGCCCCTTCTTTCATTTCATCAAAAGGTATTGTGAACTTGTATAGTTCACATTCTTTGGCTCTACCCATCCATTATAGAGTAAATAGCTCTTTTCACAATAAGAGTTATTCATACAGTGACGGTATTTAATTATGAAAGTTGGCTAAGTAGCTGACCCTTTAGTCCGTTCTTTTAAGATAAAGGAGCATATGTTTTTTTCTTTTTATTACTATTTCCTCCGCTTAATGGACAACCATTTGCTACCAATGGAGGAATTGCTTCTTCCAATTCAAATCTAGATGATTGGATTTGCACCAAAGGAAACCATAAATTCCATATACCGTAGAAATCTAGGATAGAGAAGCTCTATCCTATTCATTGGTACCGATCATGGATACTTCAAAAATTTTCTTATTTGTTTGAACTCATGATCTGAACGAGTCGCACATACACCCTAGCACATGTTCCTCGACGCTGAGGACATCCCTTAAGCGCAGCCGATTTTCTAGCATTTCGTATTGGCTGTCTTGCATTTCTAATAAGTTGTTTAACCGTTGGCATGTCGTATGTATATAGAAAAAATGGATTGGTTTAGATCGATCTTAACCTGATGATTCATCATCATGAAGTATTTTTATTTTCTATAAAATAGCATAAAACCCGAATTTGAAATAAATTTACAAGAAATCCAGTCACTACCAATCCTTAAACATTTCTGGAAACCACACAGGATCAGTATCGCAGTGCTCGTCAATCATTTCGTCCCCTACAATATCGACAAGTCCATAAGCTTTGGCTTCGTCTGCTGACATAAAAACATCCCTTTCCATGTCTTCGGATACAACCCAAAAGGGCTTGCCCGTTCTTAGTGCATAAACCCTTGTGATCATTTCGCGAACTTTGTGTAACTCTTCCACTTCTAGTAAAAATTCCGGCGTCCTTGCCCGATAATAAGCACTAGCAGGTTGGTGAAGCATAATCCTAGCGTGAGGGAATGCTATACGCTTGGTGGGTTCTCCTCCAAGCAGAATGAAGGAGGCCATGGACGCGGCTATTCCGAGGCATATTGTATATATATCTGGTGTCACCGTTTGCATCGTATCAAAAATAGCCATTCCTGAGATTAGCCACCCTCCAGGGGAGTTTATAAACAAAAAAATATCGCTAATTCCATCTTCTATACTGAGATATACCATCAGACCCGTAATATGATTCGTGATCTCGCAACGAATCTCTTGACCTAAAAAAAGTGTCCTTTCTCGATACATAACATTGTATAAGTCAACCCAAGTCGCTTCTTCATCTCCGGGAATCCGGTAAGGTACTTTTGGAACACCAATGGGCATATTATATTATATTAATATTATTAAATTTAAGTAAGAAAACTACACTTTAATACGGAAACGTAAGAATGGAAGAGAAAGAAAGAATCCGCAGTTTATTATCTTCATTTTTTTCTTATTCTATTCTATAAGAATACTATAGATTCTATTAATACATAGATTGAAATAATACATAGATTGAAAGATTATACATATAAGGAAGGTAAGACAGATTGAATAAAGAAAAAGGAATCTGTGATTCGAATGATAAACAAAGAGGGATTTAAGGATCTATTCTTCGTTTTTCCAAATAGCCCAAGTTACCCATTGCATATTGGCACTTATCGAGTATAGAATAGATCTGCTTCTCTTTCTTCTTACAAACGGAATTGGCTTGTTATTTTTAATGGAATGAAATAAATATTCACGCTTTCTGACATAGAATCCCCTAGAAGGGTTAGGTACATAGGATATGTATGGATAGTCTTTTCCAATGCGATAAAATAAAGCGACATCGTGTCCATTTTTCTTTGCTAAAGGGGTATTTCCATGGGTTTGCCTTGGTATCGTGTTCATACTGTCGTATTGAATGATCCGGGTCGATTGCTTTCGGTGCATATAATGCACACAGCTCTAGTTTCTGGTTGGGCCGGCTCGATGGCTTTATACGAATTAGCGGTTTTTGATCCCTCTGATCCTGTTCTGGATCCAATGTGGAGACAAGGTATGTTCGTCATCCCCTTCATGACTCGTTTAGGAATAACCAATTCGTGGGGTGGTTGGAGTATTTCAGGAGGAACTGTAACGAATCCGGGTATTTGGAGTTATGAAGGTGTGGCGGGTGCCCATATTGTGTTTTCTGGCTTGTGTTTCTTGGCAGCTATCTGGCATTGGGTATATTGGGACCTAGAAATATTCTGTGATGAGCGGACGGGAAAACCTTCTTTGGATTTGCCCAAGATCTTTGGAATTCATTTATTTCTTGCAGGGGTGGCTTGTTTTGGCTTTGGTGCATTTCATGTAACGGGTTTATATGGCCCTGGGATATGGGTGTCCGATCCTTACGGACTAACTGGAAAAGTACAAGCTGTAAATCCTGCGTGGGGTGCAGAAGGTTTTGATCCTTTCGTTCCGGGGGGAATAGCTTCGCATCATATTGCTGCGGGTACATTGGGCATATTAGCGGGCCTATTCCATCTTAGTGTCCGTCCGCCTCAACGTCTATACAAAGGATTGCGTATGGGCAATATTGAAACTGTACTTTCCAGTAGTATCGCTGCTGTTTTTTTTGCTGCTTTCGTAGTTGCCGGAACTATGTGGTATGGATCGGCAACTACCCCAATCGAATTATTTGGGCCTACTCGTTATCAGTGGGATCAGGGATACTTTCAGCAAGAAATATATCGAAGAGTTAGCGATGGGTTAGCCGAAAATCTTAGTTTATCAGAAGCTTGGTCTAAAATTCCCGAAAAATTAGCCTTTTATGATTATATTGGTAATAATCCGGCAAAGGGGGGATTATTCAGAGCAGGCTCAATGGACAATGGAGATGGAATAGCTGTTGGATGGTTAGGACATCCCGTCTTTAGAGATAAACAAGGACGCGAGCTTTTTGTACGTCGTATGCCTACTTTTTTTGAAACATTTCCGGTAGTTTTGGTAGATGAGGAAGGAATTGTGAGAGCGGACGTTCCTTTTAGAAGAGCAGAATCCAAATATAGTGTTGAACAAGTAGGCGTAACGGTGGAGTTCTATGGTGGTGAACTTAATGGAGTAAGTTATTCAGATCCTGCTACTGTAAAAAAATATGCGCGGCGTGCTCAATTAGGGGAAATTTTTGAATTAGATCGAGCTACTTTGAAATCAGATGGTGTTTTTCGCAGCAGTCCAAGGGGTTGGTTCACTTTTGGTCATGCTACCTTTGCTTTGCTCTTCTTTTTCGGACACATTTGGCATGGCGCTCGAACCTTGTTCCGAGATGTTTTTGCTGGTATTGATCCAGACTTGGATGCTCAAGTGGAATTTGGAACATTCCAAAAAGTTGGAGATCCAACTACAAGGAGACAGGCAGCCTGATACCACATTGCTATGGTATCTTTCACCTCTCTTTTTTGATTTGACATGAGAAACATCTCCTGTCCTTTTTTTTACTCTTTTTCTTTTTTTATATGGGAAATGATCCCAAATGATAAGTGAATAGGTGTGGAAGTTATAATTGTAAATAAACCAGGATCGAATCTATGGAAGCATTGGTTTATACGTTCCTTTTAGTTTCGACTTTAGGGATAATTTTTTTCGCTATCTTCTTCCGAGAACCACCTAAGGTTCCGACTAAAAAATGAAATAATTTAATTGAAGGAAATAAATAATTTTATTGCAGTAAGAAGTCCCCCAGAGGGGAGACTTCTTACTTCAATTAGTCCCCATGTTCTTCGAATGGATCTCTTAATTGTTGAGAGGGTTGCCCAAACGCGGTATATAAGGCATACCCAGTAAAGCTTACAAGTAAACCAGATATGGAGATGGCGACTAAAGTTGCTGTTTCCATTTTTATAGAATTTCAAGATTACAATGGATCTATGAAAAGATCGTGTATTTACAACTACAACGGAATAGTATACAAAGTCAACACCAATGATTAAATAGAATTTATGCCTACACAAACCGTTGAAGATAGTTCTAGACCTAAGCCAAAACGGACTGGCGCGGGTAGTTTATTGAAACCCTTGAATTCGGAATATGGGAAAGTAGCTCCGGGTTGGGGGACTACTCCTTTTATGGGGGTCGCAATGGCTTTATTCGCGATATTCCTATCTATCATTTTAGAAATTTATAATTCTTCTGTTTTACTGGACGGAATTTTAACGAATTAGGTTTCTACTAACTAAAACTATGACTTCATAGTTTTTCCATCCAAAAAAAGCCTTTCTACTTTAAGCTCCACATTTCGAGACATTCTGGTAGTTCGACCGCGGATTTTTTTGTTTCGGTATCTCTGGAATATGAGTGTGTGACTTGTTAGAATTGATCCTATTGATAATACATAGAAAGGGCCTGTTATCTATCTCTATCAAGATGATTCTAATTCGTCGGATATTATTTATTCTAGTATCTGGAACACGAAATATATAGAGTGGATCAAGAAAAAAATGGAACTATGATTCATACTCACTATTTAGACCTCGCAACCAGACTGCAAAAAAAATTCAAGTAGTTCTTAATAAAAAAAATAAATTTTCTTCTTTCCAATTTTTTTTGCCCAAAAGCCAACTTTTTTCTCTTTCAATAAATGATCATCAAGCGGTTCTTATTCGAAGAACCCTTGCCTTTTGTTTAGCTTGAGACTCAATCATCGTGGCTCTAGTATGAATCTAAGGTTTTAATTGAACTGATTCATAGGATCGCAACAAGATAATTTCTATCAGAAAACCATTATAAATATAAATTTTGATTTATTTTTTTACTAGTAAAAAAATAAATCAAAATAAAATAAATAAAAAATAGGGAAGAGAAAAGACAAGTCAAGAGGCCTCTAATGATCAACATAAGGGAAAGAAAGACAGATGAGCCAACTTGAGATTTTTTGGCATTATCATCACAAAGAAGAAATTCTGGATTTTTCTTATTTCATATCTTCAAGGCAAATCGATCCAATACCGTGGCTGATGAAGTTTTGAACTTTTTTTCTAATATCCGTTGAAAATTTGTGTGTTTCTGCTTGAGCCGTACGAGATGAAATTTTCATATACGGTTCTCGGAGGGGGAGTCGGGCTAGTTACCTATCTCAATAAAGTATATGATTGGTTTGAGGAACGTCTTGAGATTCAGGCAATTGCGGATGATATAACTAGTAAATATGTTCCTCCTCATGTCAACATATTTTATTGTTTAGGGGGAATTACACTTACTTGTTTTCTAGTACAAGTCGCTACCGGTTTTGCTATGACTTTTTACTACCGACCAACCGTTACAGAGGCTTTTTCCTCCGTTCAATATATAATGACGGAGGCCAATTTTGGTTGGTTAATCCGATCAGTTCATCGATGGTCAGCAAGTATGATGGTTCTAATGATGATCCTGCACGTATTTCGTGTGTATCTCACAGGTGGGTTTAAAAAACCCCGTGAATTAACTTGGGTCACAGGTGTGGTTTTGGCTGTATTGACTGCATCATTTGGCGTAACTGGTTATTCTTTGCCTTGGGATCAAATTGGTTATTGGGCAGTCAAAATTGTGACAGGTGTACCTGAAGCGATTCCGGTAATAGGATCCCCTTTAGTGGAATTATTACGTGGAAGTGCTAGTGTGGGCCAATCCACTTTGACTCGTTTTTATAGTTTACATACCTTTGTACTGCCTCTGCTTACCGCCGTATTTATGTTAATGCACTTTCCAATGATACGTAAGCAAGGTATTTCGGGTCCTTTATAGGGAAGGCATATCATAGAGAATTAGAATTATCATATATCATATTGGGTAGGTTGTGGTATTTCATTGCTACAAACATGGGTTATTGTAAAATAAGACATGTCATTTGGATACTTCTCTTCAACTTCGAAGTATTTTGATACAATACAAATAGTTGAAGTTAATTTTACGAAAGAAAATAAGGCGGATTATGGGAGTGTGTGACTTGAATTATGGATTTGGCCATGCAGATAGAGAATTGGATCTGCCACATTAGAATTCACGACCAAAGGTGTCTCCGCATCCAATCAAGACGTAAGTCCCCTATCTAGGAAGGATAGGCTGGTTCACTCGAGGAGAATATTTTCTATGATCATACCCCAACCATCTCATCCATGAACAGGCTCCGTAAGATCCCATAGAGTATAAATGGAATAAGTCATGTGATATGATCCATTTCTATATTTATTACACTTACTTTTTATTATAGTATGGAAATGCATTCATTTTCTTTGCATCGATTTCGATCCGCAATACTATCGGAGTAAAAGAAGGGATCTAAGGAAGAACATAGGCTAAACTTTTGGATTTTTTATTAGTAACAAGTAAATACTTTGTTTGGACGTAAGAAACTTGCGATATTGAGGGGATAAACACCAACTAATCAAGAGACAATCCACAAAGCAATTGATCATGATCAAATTTGTAAGCCCACTTGGATATTGAGCATTTACGCATAAGAATAGGATAGTAGTTATAGGCGCAACTTCGGAAAAGAGAATCTGATAAAGCTTTTCTTACCTTGAGTCATTGAGTCATTATATACCCTATTCTATTGTGGATCCTCCACGGTCTTATTTTTTTCATTCTTGCTCGAGCCGGATGATGAAAAATTCTCATGTCCGGTTCCTTTGGGGGATGGATCCTAAAGAATTCACCTATCCCAATAACAAAGAAACCTGACTTAAATGATCCTGTATTAAGAGCAAAATTAGCTAAAGGGATGGGACATAATTATTACGGGGAACCCGCGTGGCCCAACGATCTTTTATACATTTTTCCAGTAGTAATTCTAGGTACTATTGCGTGTAATGTAGGTTTAGCGGTTCTCGAGCCGTCAATGATTGGTGAACCGGCGGATCCGTTTGCAACTCCTCTGGAAATATTACCCGAGTGGTACTTCTTTCCCGTATTTCAAATACTCCGTACAGTACCCAATAAGTTATTGGGTGTTCTCTTAATGGTTTCTGTGCCAACGGGCTTATTGACAGTACCCTTTCTGGAGAATGTCAATAAATTCCAAAATCCATTTCGTCGCCCAGTAGCTACGACCGTTTTTTTAATCGGTACTGCAGTAGCTCTTTGGTTAGGTATTGGAGCAACATTACCCATTGATAAATCCTTAACTTTAGGTCTTTTTTAGGGATTTTTCGAGTTGATTCATTCAACCGCGAAGTCCCCTGCATGGGTATCTAGGAAATAGTTACTTCCAAGTGAATCTTCCCTAGATACCTAAAATCTATTTTATTATGATCCATTTCGCGAAAATATAGATTGTGCCAAAGATGCAAAATTGCTTTCTTTTTTCTTTTTATTCTAACTCAAAAAAGAAGAAGAGGAAAAAATTGCAATGGATTTAAAGCGAGAACTTGTTCTTAGGTAAATCAATTAGAAGATGCTTCTCTAGAGTGTCCCATATCAGTTTTCCATCTTCCATACGAAAACTGTCAATTCGCATAAGATCTTCTTCAGTCTTACTCAAAAGGTCCAATAGTGTATGTATATTGGCCCTTTTGAGACAATTATACGTTCTAGAAGGCAATTCTAATTGATCCATAAAAATACAATTCAATGGAATTCCTTTTTTGTTTTTCTTTAGATTAGTGAATCTTTTTTGAAAGGTTAAAAGGGGTGGAGTAAACCTGTTTTTATTTTCTTCGAAACTAGTGCGCTCTTCCTCCGCGTGTAGAAAAGGAAGAAATAAATCAATCAAATTACGAGAAGCTTCATAAAGCGCTTCTTTAGGAGTTAAACTGCCATTCGTCCATATTTCTAGAAAAAGTATCTCGTGTTTTTCATTTCCATTCCCACAAGAAAAAATACTATAATTCACATTTCGAACAGGCATGGATACAGCATCTATAGGATAACTTCCATCTTGAGAGTTCTTTCTGAGTTCCGTATGATATCCGCGATCTCGCTTGATCTGTAACTCAATACAGAAATCAATGGGCTCTCTCAAGTTAGCTATAGGTTGTGTCGTATCAACGATTTCTACGGAAGGCGGTAAGATTATATCTTGAGCGGTTATGTATCTAGGACCTTTGACGCAAATTGATGCGTCTCTAACTCCATAGAGATTACTTCGCAATACAATTTCTTTTAAATTTAGTAAAATTTCTTGTATGGATTCTTCAATACCTACTATTGTAGAATATTCGTGTGGGACGTTCCCAAATTTGGCGCGTGTGATACATGTTCCTTCTATTTCGCCAAGTAAAGCTCTTCGCAAGGCAATACCGACAGTATCCGCTTGACCTTTTCTAAGCGGGGACAGAATGAAACGACCATAATAAAGACGCTTACTATCTACTCTTGATTCAACACACTTCCACTCTAGTGTTTGGGTGGATCCTGTTACCTCCTCTCGAACCATAACAGACTAGTATTATTATTTGATCATTGAATCGTTTATTTCTCTTGAAACCGGTTTAATTTTTTTACAGACGTCTTTTTTTAGGAGGTCGACATCCATTATGCGGCATAGGTGTTACATCGCGTATACAACTTAACCGTACACCACTTTTAGCAATGGCTCGTAATGCGGCATCTCTTCCGCTACCAGCACCTTTTACCATAACTTCTGCTCGTTGCAAACCCACTGTACGAATAGCATCTACTGCTGTTCTTTGACCAGCATAGGGTGATGCTTTTCTTGAGCTTTTGAATCCACAAGTACCTGCGGAGGACCAGAAAACCACCCGACCTTGCGGGTCTGTAACGGTTATAATGGTATTGTTGAAACTGGCTTGAACATGAATAACCCCTTTTGTTATTCTACGTGCACTCTTCCGTAAACTAAAACGGGCATTCCTACGCAAACCAATACGCACTTTCTTACGTGAACCTATTTTTGGTATAGCTTTTGTCATATTTTATAATCTCATAAATATGAGTTAGAAATAACAAAAAGAAAAAAAGATACAAAGATATCCGTTTCAGGGTAAAATATATCCTTTACTTTCCTTTTTTGATTTTGAATTTGGACATTTCCGTGGGTACCTTTTTTTTACTTTACTTTTTAGAAAGAAAAGCTCCTTTTTCGAAAGATTACCCCTGTCTTTGTTTATGCTTCGGATTGGAACAAATGACTCTAATTCGCCCACGCCTACGAATCAGTCGACATTTTGTACAAATTTTACGAACAGAAGCTCTTATTTTCATATATGGGTATTCCTTTCTTAAACTATGAATCTATTTTTTTGGAAAAAATAAGTCTCTTCACTTTCATTTTTAAACTTGGAAGTTATTACCCTAGAAAAACTTAATCCTTTGAATCTTTGGTATCCTTCAAATCTTCATTATCCTTCGAGTCTTCGGTACGCTTCGAATCCTTATGGGGAAGTCTATAAATTATACGCCCCTTGCTGGAATCATAACGACTTACTTCAATTTTTACCCTATCCCCCATCAGTATTCGTATAGAGCTAGACCGGATCTTTCCTGAAATATAGCCCAGGATGATGGTGTCATTCTCTAGGCGAACGCGGAACATTCCGTTGGGTAGGGCTTCCGTAACTAAACCCTCGAAAGTTACTTTTGCTTCTCTCGGTTTTTTTTTTTCTGTCATATTTTTTTCTCCTATTTTTCTATTTTTATTTTCAAAATAGGAAGTTCGAGATAGAATTCGAGTACTATGGGTGGGGCCATTACCATATATAACATAAGACTTCTCCCCCAATTCTGTTTAGTCGAGCTTCTCGATCTGTCATTATACCTCGAGAAGTAGAAAGAATAGCAATTCCCATTCCGCCCAAAACCTTAGGAATTCCTTGATAGTTGGCATAAATTCGTAAGCCAGGTCGGCTGATACGCTTTAAAAAGGTTCTAGTTCTATATATTCCTTTTCTAGTCTTTCTCTTTTGATGTCGCAAAGTTGAAACCAAGAAATATCTGTTACTTTCCTGATGTTTCCGAACACTTTCAATAAAACCCTCTCGTATAAGTATTTTAACAATGTTTTCGGTAATATTTGTGGATACTACTCGAACAGTTCCTTTTTTATTCATGTCTGCGTTTCTTATAGAGGTTAGTAAATCAGCAATAGTGTCCTTGCCCATAAGACTCTAATTCTAGGTTCCTCCTAATTTTTCTATAATTAACATGTTTTCCTTTTTCTTTAAACTTTGGATTTTAAAGCATATACGTGAGACACAATCTACTAATTTTTTCTTTGATCTATATCTCATCTACTAGTATTTATAATACTTCAGGAGCTAATGAAACTATTTTAGTAAAATTCAATTCTCTCAATTCTTCGGCAATCGCGCCAAAAACTCGAGTTCCTTTTGGATTTCCTTTTTGATCAATGATAACTGCTGCATTGTCATCATAGCGTATTATTATACCGTCTTCGCATTTGAATTCTTTACATGTACGTACAATTACAGCTCGAATTACTTCGGATCTTTCTAGAGGCATTTGGGGCACTGCGTCTTTGATTACAGCAACAATAACATCACCAATACGAGCATATCGCTGATTACCAGCGGCTCCTATGACTCGAATACACATCAATTTTCGAGCTCCACTGTTATCCGCTACATTTAAAAGGGTCTGAGGTTGAATCATATTATTTGGATTTCCATTTGTTATTTCAATGCAAAAGGATGAAAGAAATATTGTCTTTTCTGAAAGAAAAACCTGGGGTTTTTTATCTTCAATACTCCTTTTTGGGGTTCTATATCTCTAATCGAAGAAATTGACTTCGTATGGGCATTTTACTGGCTGCTATGGAGATAGCTGCTCTAGCTACAGTTTCGGATACTCCGCTCATTTCATAAAGTATTCGACCCGGTTTAACAATGGCTACCCAATATTCGGGGGATCCCTTTCCCGAGCCCATACGTGTTTCTGTGGGTCTTATTGTAACCGGTTTGTCGGGAAATATACGCACCCATATTTTTCCACCACGACGTGCATATCGTGTCATTGCTCTTCGTCCTGCTTCTATTTGTCTCGCGGTGATCCAAGCGGGTTCAAGTACTTGAAGAGCATATCTACCAAAACAAATACGATTGCCTCGGCAGGATTTTCCCTTCATTCTTCCTCTATGTTGTTTACGAAATCTAGTTCTTTTGGGGTTATAGTCGATGGTTCTTTCTTAGTTCCATCTCTACTGCAAAACTGGACATGAGAGTTTCTTCTCATCCAGCTCCTCGCGAATGAAATGAGAAAGCGTGTGAATTTCTTTATTTAATTCCATAATATTTTAAAATATTATGGATAGATACACATCAATATATAATAGAAAAAGTTATCAATATATAATAGAAAAAGTTAGGTTTTTTTATTTTGACTTTCTTAAAATAGAAAAATAGAAAAATATATAGTTAAGAAAGAAGATCTAGAGTATATCCAAATTCAATATTTTTATAAAATGTAAGCTTTCTTTTTTTTTTTTATCTCCTTTTTTTTATTCTTATTGAATCGTGGTAAAGTATTCTAATCCAATAAGGATTTCGCGGGCGAATATTTACTCTTTCCTGTCTTATTTGTTAATTTAGAACCTTATCAAACAAATAAAGCAATTTTTTTGGTTTGTTCCGCCATCCCACCCAATGAGGTGTTAGGATTCTTTTCAATAAAATCCTATGCAGTCATAGGTTTTGTCGTTCCCACAGCTTCTCCTTTAATGGCTAGGTTTGAATCCTGCAATGGAGCTTCAAAAAAATTTCTTTCCGAGTCAATTTTCTCAGTTTTATTAACCCGGGCTGCTCTTTTTTATTGCTTTAATTTAAATTTTTATTTGTTGTTTCAAAAGTTACGATTTCGAATTTTCTCTTTTTTTTATTATTTTTTTTATTTTATTATATTGATGCTTTATCACATTGCCTTTTTTTTATGATGTAATTCATAGACCATACACATTGGAATCCTATATCTTTCTTATTCTTCTTCCTTCTATCTATCATCCCTCCTTTTATCCACATCCCTTTAGTTTTGCTTCACAGCCTATAATCTGGTTTCTTTTGTAGAGAAAAAAAATGCAGTTGCTACAACTATATGATAGATCTACTCATTTTTTATAGATGTATTTATTCACATAGTGACTGTTTCTTAGTTAGGATCTCGACAATACGAAGCAATAGGTTGGTTATTAGTTAATTTTCTATAATTACTAAGTTTTTTTCTATTTTTAGTAGGGTTCAGCCAATTTTTTTTTTCAATCTCCATTTTTAACCCTAAAGAAAAAACTAACGAGTCACACACTAAGCATAGCAATTATATTAAAAGATTTATCAATTTTCATTAAATCTTATAGAAAGAGGTATAATTTCTTCTTTTTTTAGGGATTTTTGGAAAAAGAAGGTTCTTGTCTTTTTTATTCTATCACTGGGTAGAATGGGAAGGCATGGTTAGTTATTCTTCTTCTACGAATATCCAAATTTTTACACCTAACACTCCATAGATAGTTCGAATTGGATAGCAGCAATAATCAATTTTAGCGCGAATTGTTTGGAGGGGCAGTCTGCCCTTTTTGATGCATTCGGCACGTGCAATTTCTTTTCCTGCTAGACGACCTGCGATTTGGATTTTGACTCCTTTTATATCTGCTTTTTTAGTTAATTCAATGGCTTTTTTCATAGCTTTTCGGAATGAAACTCTATTTTTTAATTGGAAAGCTATATATTCCGCAAGAATATTTGGTTGTCTATAAGGTTCTTTAACCTTTTCGATAGCAATATTAAGTCTCTGGTTTACAGAACTAACTTCCTTTTGTAGATCTTTCTCTAATTCTTCGATTGTCTCCTTTTTTTTTAATAAATTGGGGAATCCAATATGGATTATGACGTGGATTGTATCGATTTCTTTTTGAATTTCTATATGTGTAATTACTTCAGAACTTGAGTCTGATTCTATTTTTCTATTCGAGCCTTTTTTCCTATTCTTTTGTATATAGTTCTTGATACAATCCCGTATTTTTTTATCTTCTTGTAGACCTTCAGAATAATTTTTTGGTTGTGCGAACCAAAAGGAATGGTGATTTTGGGTTGTACCAAGTCTGAAACCGAGTGGATTTATTTTTTGTGCCATATTTTTCTATTCTATTTCTTTTTTTTACTGGGAATCAAATCTTAGATTGATCTAAAGATTATTTAGATTTCTTTACTATATTTAGTACAATTGTTATATGACACATGGTTTTTTTTATCGAATAACTACGTCCTCGAGCTCGAGGTCTGAATTTTTTCATAATAGTACTCCTACTGACTTCGGCTTTAGTGATGAATAAACTCGCTTTGTCGAAATCCCTATAATGAGTAGCATTTGCTGCTGCCGAATAAACCAACTTTAAGATGGGATAAGATGCTCGATAAGGCATGAGGTTCAGTATCATAACGGTTTCCTCGTAGTAACGCCAGCGAATCTCATCAAGAACTCTTTGCGCTTTGAAAACAGACATATGTATGCGTTTTTGTGCTTTGAAAACCCGTTCGAATTTAAGTAGACGATCGGTTGGAACTTTTCTTGCGAGTTTCCTTAGCCTGTTCTTCTTTTTCTTTATCCTAGGGGTATACTTTACCAATTTGAAACTTGTCATAAATAAGGTTATTACGCGCCTACCTTTACTTTATTTGAATATTTGAATCCTCTAAATTTTGTTTATTCTGAATCTTTCTATTCTGAATTCAGTTAACGACGAGATTTAGTATCCTTTCTTGCACTTTCATAACTCGTGAAATGCCGAGTAGGCACGAATTCCCCTAATTTGCGCCCTACCATAGGATTTGTTATGTAAATAGGTATATGTTCCTTTCCATTATGAATCGCGATTGTATGGCCAACCATTGCGGGTAGAATGCTAGATGCCCGGGACCACGTTACTATTATTTCTTTCTCCTCCTTCATATTGACCTTTTCTATTTTTGCCAATAAATGACGAGCTACAAAAGGATTCGTTTTTTTTCGTGTCACAGCTGATTACTCCTTTTTCATTTTAAAGAGTGGCATCCTATGTCCACTATCTCGATCGAGGTATGTAGGTCAGAATAAATAGAATAATGATGAATGGAAAAAAGAGAAAATCCTTTAGCTGGATAAGGGGCGGATGTAGCCAAGTGGATCAAGGCAGTGGATTGTGAATCCACCATGCGCGGGTTCAATTCCCGTCGTTCGCCCATCGCATTATTGCAAATTCCAAAAATGCAATTTTCCATATTCCTAGTTACGTATTTACTTACGGCGACGAAGAATAAAACTATCACTATATTTTTTCCTTTTCCTAGTTCTTCTTCCAAGCGCAGGATAACCCCAAGGGGTTGTGGGTTTTTTTCTACCAATAGGGGCTTTCCCTTCACCGCCCCCATGGGGGTGGTCCACAGGGTTCATAACTACCCCTCTTACTACGGGGCGTTTACCTAGCCAACACTTAGATCCGGCTCTACCCAAACTTTTTTGGTTCACCCCAACATTACCCACTTGTCCGACTGTTGCTAAGCAGTTTTGGGATACCAAACGGACCTCCCCAGATGGTAATCTTAAAGTGGCCAATTTACCCTCTTTTGCAATCAGTTTCGCTACAGCACCTGCTGCTCTAGCTAATTGCCCACCCCTTCCACGTGTGATTTCTATGTTATGTATGGCCGTGCCTAAAGGCATATCGGTTGAAGTAGATTCTTCTTTTTTCTCAAAAAACCCCTTCCCAAACTGTACAAGCTTCTTCCAAAGCATACGGCTTTCTAGATGTATATGGCGATCTCTAGACAGATGGATCTTATATGAATCGTATGATGAAGTACCACATGAGTGGATATATAGAAAAGGAATCCAAATCTGCCGAATCGCTCATGTTATGATCTTCTACATCCTAGGTCTCCGCGTTCCGTCATCTGGCTTATGTTCTTCATGTAGCATTCAGATCGAATGACTCTATGAAATTACGTCGATACTTCCACATATTATGGGTAACGTAGGAGACATCCCTATTTTCACCCGGGGGTCTTAATTACCACTGCTTAGCTTTCAATTCGCCTCTGACCATCAAATTAAATGTGAATAACCCGTCCTCCTCTCTTTGAAACAAGGGGCGCTTCCGGTTCTGTGCGTGCTTCAAACAATTTTGTCTTCTCCATATTACCATATCTCTAGAGTCAATAATTTTCTATGAGGAACTACTGAACTCAATCACTTGCTGCCGTTACTCAACAGTTTTCTGTTGAGGTCTATCCCGTAGAGGTAGTCAAATTGGATCAGTGATCGATTTCTAGGTTTCGTCGTAAACCTAATTGGTTACTTCCAATTACGTAAATCAATAGTTCAAACCGCACTCAAAGGTAGGGCATTTCCCATTGATATAGGAACTTTTGTACCAGAAACAATAGTATCTCCAATTATAGCCCCTCTGGGATGTAAAATATATCTCTTCTCACCATCCCCATAGTGTATGAGACAAATGTATGCATTTCGATTAGGGTCGTATTCTATGGTTACGATTCTACCAGATATGTCTTTTTGATTCCGTCGAAAATCGATTTTACGGTATAGGCGCTTATGACCTCCCCCTCTATGCCTTGCGGTAATGATTCCTCTGGCATTACGACCTTTACCACAACGGTGCCGTCCATGGATCAATTTATTTCGTGGATTGGATTTCACTTGCCTGTCTACGGTTCCCTTGCGTGTGCTCGGGATAGGTGTTTTGTATAAATGTTTCGCCGTATTATTAAGTATTCTCCTTTAGTTCGTTTCTCTATCTAGAAGTGGAATAGAATAACCCGGTTGAAGGGTAATGATCATACGTCTGTAATGCATTGTATGTCCCAGAATAGGTCCCACTCTTCTACCCTTTCCGGGTAGTCGATGGCTATTCACAGCTACTACCTTAACACCAAAGAAGAGTTCGACCCAATGCTTTATTTCTGTCTTAGTGAATCCCGATTCGACATTAAAAGTATATTGATTCTTTCCCAATAAACGAAGACTCTTTTCTGTAAATACTGCGTATTTGATTCCATCCATAAATCGACTTTCCCTCCTATGCTCTGAGTTCCAGTATCGATAAGAATTCGAGTTCTTATTGTTCTTATGTTATGGTATGAATATACCATACCAATTCGTTATGTATGGATGATGGATGAGATTCCATGGATAGAGAGCCAGTTCCAATAGACTTATGGAACGTTCCCGTTCGCGTGCATCCAGCAGGAATTGAACCCGCAAATTTACCAATTATGAGTTGGGCGCTTTAACCATTCAGCCATGGATGCTTAACAGGGATCATCGTACATCGTAAATAACCAATTTTCATATAGAAAGACATATCATAGAAAAATGAAATCGAAAATATTCGGAGATGGCAAATATTCGGAGATGACTATGAAAACACCTCTCCGGATCCTCGAATTGAAAGAGAGATTGAGAGGGATCAAGAATCCTAATTCTCGCTATTTTGAATGGATCCAATTCTATTGAGTCTGACCCATAGTGATCATTTCTCTTTAGCAAAGAATGACCTTGGTTATCAAAGGATTGAACAACCGGGATCCATTTACTTATGATACCTAGTTGACATTGCTAACAAGGATCTAATGAATTATGAGTTTAATAGATCCTCTTTAGCAGAAAGACGTATATTCCTTGCTCATTATCAGACAATCACTTATTCCCTCGTGTGGGGCTAATCGTTTTCATTTACCATCTCATGGAGCTAATCGTTTTCATTTACCATCTCATGGAAAACCCTTTTCGTTCCGCTTAGCCCTATCGGGTATTTTAGTGATAGGTTCTATAGGAACTGGACGATCCTATTTGGTCAAATACCTAACGAAAAATTCCTATTTTCCTTTCGTTAAGGTACGAGGGCTTCTTATTCCACAAGAACGAAAGCACCTTTTCATTCTTTCATATACTAGGGGTTTTTACTTGGAAAAGACAATGTTCCATACTAAAGGATTCGGGTCCATAACCACGAGTTCCAGTGCACTAGATCTTGTAGCACTTAGCAACGAGGCCCTATCCATTAGTATTCCACATAAGAAATCCATTATAGAAACTAATACAATTAGATTAGCTCTTCATAGACAAACTTGGGGTTTGCGAGCCAAGATAAGACCGGCTCGGGATCATGGGACCCTTTTCTATCAGATAGGAGGGGATCTTGTACAAAATAGACTTCTAAGTAATAACCCCATAGATCCTATATCTATCTATATAAAGAGGCAATCGTGTCAGGAAGCTGCTTTTTCTTTGGCCAAACGGTACTTCGAACTTGGAACGAGCATGAAGAGATTAACGAGACTTCTTTCTCTTTTGAGTTTTTCTGGCGGACCGGTCGCGCAAGATCTTTGGTCTTCCCCCGGAACCGATGAAAAAGTGGGTCGCTTCTTATGGACTCGCTCAGAATGATTCTTCTCTATCTATAGTTCATGGCCTATTAGAAGTAGAAGGTGCTCTGGTGCAATCCTTACCGACAGAAAAAGATTGCAGTCGGGTTGATCGAATGCCATTACTTCGTCGGTCCGAACCAAGGAATCCGTTAGAAATGTTTTGAAATGGATATTGTTCTCTCTTTGATTAGGGATTGCTATATGAAAAGAAGTGGAGTTTGAAAAAGGGAACGGAATGGTCAAACCGGAACTGCTAGAGGAACGAATTTTCAATAGCATAACTTGGGCTCCTAGAATATGGGGCCCTTGGGACAATCTATTTGATTGCAGGGACAGGTACGCTGAATATGACTGGGGATTTTCCTGTGGGTATTGGGGCGGGTCCAAGCAGATTAAAGAGGATGAGTTGTCAGAGACTGCTATTTATTCGAATTATTTCAGGTATATTTATCATAAAAAGGAGGAGGTGCAAGAGACTGATTCGGACTTCTTGCAGAGTGGAACAATGCAGTACCAGACACGAGATATATCTTTCAAAGAAGAAGGCTTTTTTCGAATAAGCCAATTGATTTGGGACCCTTCGGATCCATTCTTTTTCCTATTCAAAGATCAGGCCTTTGTCTCTGTGTTTTCACGTCGAGAATTCTTTGCAGATGAAGATGAAGAGATGGCAAAGCGGCTTAGTACCAGTACCTGGAGAAAAAAGCCTCCTAAACATATGGCTAGCAACCGGTTCACCAGGAGTACGCAAGAAAGGCAAAAGCACTACGAATTATTGATTTAGGAATGGGAATGGGCTAGAACCCTGGGTTCTTCCTTATATAATTAATGGTCTTTTCATTCTAATACTCTATCCGAGAGTTCTCAGTATTTAGCAAAGCTGTTCCTATCTAACGGAAGGCTCCTGGATCAAATGACAAAGACATTGTTTGTGGAGAAAGAGGTGGCCGGATGAAATGAAACATTTGATTTGTGTAACAGGAGAAAGATTTCCCACTCCTTAGCCGTAAAGATATGTGGCCATGAAAAAGGGAGGGGATTCAGTGGAACAGGATTGGCCGGGCGGTAGAGTCGTGGAAACACTTGTTGATTCCTATTTTGGACCCTAGCTCCATGGAACAATATGCTACTGCGGAAACATGGAAGAATTGCAATCTTAGATCAAAACACTATGTATGATGATATGAACTGCCTAAATAAGAATTCTTGAGCGTCGAACAACCTGAGTACTAACTACATCAAACAATTTGCATTAATGAAACTGTGTAAATCCACCGGATAATCAAAAATACGCATGTCTGATGAAATGGTTGTTGCTATCTGCTTCCATAACGAATCCTTGGTTTAACTGAAATAAGTAAAGAAAATTGGCCCTTTCTCTTCGTCTCAGATCGATGGATCTTCTCGATT